CAGCAGCACCGGCTCTACGAAGTCAGAATCGAATCTTTCTGTTGGCTTTCCCAATTCATTCGTGAATAAGAATTCAAGGGCTAGAAGCTCTAGCTTCTAGCTGCTTCGCCTGCTTCTTATTATGGTGGCTATGTTGGCGTGGCGGAAATGAACGAAAAGCGAGATGAACTTCACGTGCTATTTTCAAATCGATTGATAGATAGCCTGATCCGTTCTGATAGATCGAAAGAGTAGGAATGATAGAGAGGGAATCCATCAATAATAAGGGGAAATCTCCTATTTCTATCTATTGATAAGACAACTATCTATTCTTGATCCATCAGAAAGAAATCGATAGGTATCTGATTGATGGAGTCTACATCGTACGTAGAGCGCCCAAGTTTAGGCCAGCTCAGTTCTCTTATCCATCGGTCCAATGCACTGGGCTCATCTCATGGATGGAGGGAAAAGCAAAAAAAAATGTAGTTGTGTTGTTGTTGTTCGCCGCCTCGACGCATTCCCTTCTCTCCCCGGCATCGTCCCACACAGAAAGAAAGAGCGCAGAGCCCCGGCCCGACCTGTAGGTCCGCTAACGTAAAGCGAGGAGTTGAGCCTGAACTGGCGAACCGAAGTCACTTTCGGAACCATACTTCCTACAGCTAACACGTGTCCAGTCCAGCGGGAACGCGCAGCGCAAACGAGCGTAAGCTGCTATACCGAATCCCCCGCTGGCCATCGGGGACCGAGTGGTAAGGCCATGATCTGCAGGGGAACGGATCACTCATTCTTCCATTGGGGACAGGTGCACGAACGACAACTCCAAACGTCACACATCCGTCGCCTACCTACCGTTTAGGTGGCACCAGCGAGATCCAGCTAAGGTAAGGAACTTCGTGTCGCGGCTGCTCCACTCCGCCGCGGTCTCATGAACTGAACTTCGTTGCCTTCCCGCGCGCGAAGCGAATGGGCGCTGTGCTGTGGGTCAGTTTCGGGGCGGGGGGCGAAGAGAGACCATAAGAATGATTCATTTTGATCGACGAGCTTTTTTCAGCCCCAAAACTAAGAATCAATGGAATGTCTGTCTATCCATGAACATCTATTCTATCTGTATATCAAGGGGATCTCTCTATACATATAAAATGGTTTTATGGCACGATATGATCGCCTAGCCGTAGCCGCATATCCGCTGCGCTCAATATGCGGGATTTCAGTTGGATCAGATCTTTCGCTTTGACGGAAGCTTTTGGACCTAGCGAAAAGGACTTTAAGCCTTCGCGCAAGCAAGCGCGAGAGAAGCAAGCAAAGTAGAAGCTTTGCCAGAAGCAAGACGAGGAAGCAGAGCTGTCGTATAAGCGGTAGCTTCCCCCGACCTACTTTGATTCAAAAGAAAGGCGAAGGGTTTGGCAACAAGCAAACGGCTTTCTATCATAGTTGCAAGGGTTCCAAACCTTAACTACTTAAGTTAAGTACCAAAGGCTGCTTTCTTTCGGTTGGTTTCATAAATAAGGGGGCTGTTCACTACAAGCTATCAGCGCTGTCTTAGATTGAACGGCAATAAGATAAGTCGACGTTCAATCTCTAAGGCGGGTTTCCGCTGAGAACGGAATAGTGTTCGTGTCAAAAGGTGAACAACGCCCTAGCTTCTAGAGTTCGCTGCTTTTCCCAGGCCGGAGAAGGGCTTATACTGCTCGCCTTTGTTTGATATGTTCATTCAGTACCAATACAAACTAAAACTACACCAAAGTGGAAAGGCCCCTATAGAAGCTAGAAGTAGCCTCTAGTAGTCTAGTAGTCGGCCGCGTCACGACAACAGAAAATGACCCTTATGAATGGAATCTTAAGTAGGGGGCTTAGCCCGCCCGCCTACCAATCAAAGAGGCTGAGAGTAAGCGTAAGCTCACCCGTAAGCTCTTCGAGCTTCCCTTCATTCGCTTCGCGGGAGCCGCACAACACATAGCTGGAAGTCAGAGGGCCCATACTACCTGCCTAACCCCTCGCTCCGAGGGACCGTAGATCGGAAAACGCCTTATAAATAAAATAAACCACCCCATTCATCTAAAAGAGAGGGGAAGGGGCCTATGTATTTGCATGACTCCTGCAGATTTTACCCTATCTACACCCGGAGCCAATCCCCTATCGGTCCTGCCACCACGCCGCAGAACGGGAACTCGTGTGGAACCTTTTATTTCTGGCGTAACAGCGGTGGAACGTAACAAAATATTACGGGTCGCGTAACATAAGGGCCGGAGGTACGGTAAACTCGGCCAAAATATGACACCCGAAGGGCCCGGCGTGGACGCGAGCTTCTATAAGAGAATGAGAAGCTCTCAACACAAGAAAACGCGAACCGCGCGGAGCCCCCCCGAGTTCGTTTTCTGCCGCCACTGGCCGGCCGCTGGGGAGACACAGCCCGGCCCCCCCGGGAAACGGGGGTGGGGGTCCAACAAGCACTTGCTGCAGAGGGGGCCCACAAGCACCCGCCCCTTCTTCTTCAGTAAAGCCGACCTCTTTTTCGCCAGTG